GCCTATGATTTTTATGCACGGAATCAAGACTCTCACTGGCATTATGAAAAAAAAAAAAGGGACTTCTATTATTCAGATTAGGCAAGAAATGACCCTTTCTTAAGGAAGGGCCATTTCTATCAAGGAAAATGAATAAAAAGAAGCGTATAACTGGAATCATAAACACGTTTACTTTTCACTAGTTCTGCTCTTCGGTCTACGAAAAGATAAAACCAATCCATCTGGAAATCGAATTTAGGATTATCCTCGGACCCTGGAAGCACTCTCCTTCCTCGCCTTATTACCGAGCTAGAGTTTCATTAAACCCTAGTTTCATCCAGTTCATAAAAGCCATGGCAAGTCCCAGGCTATATTGTCTAATCGAACCAGTAACTTCGTCCCAGATCACTAGTCTCAGAACCTGTCCTTTACTTCTAACCTCATTTGATTAGGCAATCCAGCAAGAAAGTAAATGAATCAATTTGCAAAGGCAATTCATCAGGCAAGGTAAGGGCCTTTCCGTTCTCCCAATACCCCGTGAAATAGGAGTAGTTCCCCAGACAAGCAGGAGAGGGATAAAGCTTTGAATTGAGATCAAGCTTTTGACAATTCCTGTGATCAAGCCTGTGTCAGTATCTTGAAAGGCTAACTCTCTTTTTTACTTTGAATTCTTTTACAGTGGGAAACGCATCTAAAATGTTAAGGTGAGGGCACCTAGTTCATTTATTCTCGCTAGGAGTTCTTATTCTCTCCATGCCGATCCAGATGAGAGAAAAGTTTCTTCTTTTCCATCGATAGTAGGGTTTACTTTGATCTTGCTTATGCCTTCCATTCGATCGAGTTCTTTTTTTATAAGCTAAGTCCTTTTGTCAGCCATTGCTAAATATCTTACCAGACCAGCCAAGCCTGTAAGATGTCCGTCTTTCCCGTCGAGAAAAGGAAAGGGCTGTGTCTCTTCCGAGTTGGCCTGCACCGGTAATTCCGTATGCTAACATGCTAATACCGGGTATTCCGACAACATAAGAAAAAAAAAAAAAAGATTGGTTTTGTCCCGAATCTGATAGACTGTGGAAAAGAAATGTTTTCTCCTGTCTGTGGAAAAAAGACATCTCCCCTTCTTCGAGTATGTGTTTGTTGTCCGGTGAAGCAATATCCCTCCAAGGCAGTCCTTTCTTAGACCTCCGGTGACCGGCTCGGAGTAATCAAGCTCAAAGAGCACTACTGGGCGTGGCTTTTTCGAAAACAAGACTTTACGATAAATTTTGAACTTTACACAAACAACAACCATACTCTGTCGAGCGAGATCTTTGTTCCAGTAGGTATAGAGAGTCCGGCAGGTAAGACTATTTTACCGATCCAAGATCTTGTCTAGCTCACTTGCCTAGCTCCGGTGTCCTTTCCCTGCCATAGAAAAGACATTCTATTAGGCCTCGATCCTCTTCTAAAAGAGTTGTGTCTTGCTGTCAGTCTAACACAATAAAACACCGTGATTTTGGGATTTATTTCTTAGACAGCACTTGAAATCGGAAAAAACTAAGAAACCCGGGATTTTTGGCATGGATATCTAGAACAGACTCCTTTTAGGGACAACTTTAAGGAAAACCGTGTTTTTGGGCATAAAATTTGAATTCATTGAAAGTTTGAGTTTCTTTTGATGTCGCTTGAAGTTACAACCGACCATGCTCTTAGCAAACTGAGCTGAATGAGAGAGTCAAGTACGCTCCACCAGTACATACGCATTTCTAGAGAAGAAGACGTTGTGAAGTATAGTCTGAGGATTCATAGCATAATTTCCTTTATTCTTTAGTCGTTTATTCGATTTTTTAAGTTTTAAGAAAGGAGAAAAGAGAAAAGCCAAACGAAGTGAAAGTGTTCATATAAGGAGGTGATAGCAGGCTTGAGTGCAGGACGGACGCTAAGGCTGTACAAGAGTTGCGTTGGGATTTGCGAAGAGGCTTTTTTGCGCTTGGTCCTAGTCCGACTGTAGTGTCGCTTATTTAAGAGTCACAAGACTAAAGAAAGCGTTGGGCGTATGGACAGAGGTCATACCAAGATAGATGGACGTAACGGATGCCCTTGCACAGTATTATCAAAGTCATATCAGTAGTTGGAGCGAGGGACCAGCGCTCGCGTCGGTAACGAGCAGAGTTAAGGGAATGGTTATTCCTGAGTTGGTTAATTCATCTCCCCGTTGTTGTTGTTGAGTGAATCGATCTGTGCTGTTAGCGCAGTTCTTGCTTAGTTCATCGATCTGGACTGTAGTACTTTGGAATGGGAAACTTCCTCCCTTGCTCTCGGGTGACTGAACTTGGTCAAAAAACTCTCTTTTAAGTCCCATGGGCACACTGAAACTAGGCTATTCTTGTGACAACATCAGGATCTTTCTTCTCTTTTTCGCCTGGAGCCGGGTATGAACTAAAGGGATCGATCCCAATAGCTTTAGTTCTTTATCTTGAACCTGCTCAACTAAAGCATAAGAAATCCGCCTTGGAAGAATACATAGATTCCTTGGATGACTATGTCCAGAAAGAATGGGCGTCACCCTCCAAGTAGCTAGCAGGCTCAGTAGAGAAAGGAAATTTTAATGTTGTAAGTAAATACAAAATATCTTTTCTAAGGCCGAGTTTTTTACTACGAAATAAATGATGTTGGAGGCGGGGTCAATTAACTGCCCTTAAAAAGGATGAAAATAGGCGTTTTAACGAAATGATTGGATCACGAGTTTGAGGTCATTTTGGTAAATAGAAAGAAGAAAATGGGATTGTTGCTCTTGAAAAGCGAGTACTATACTATTTCTTAGAAAACAGAATCCGAATCAACTAAGTAAAGCCTAATCAATCACTACGAAGAAGTGAGGAAAGCCCAATATCTCATTGGGGGGTGCTCCCGTGCCTTCCTCAGGGCATGGGTGATATACTGCTCGATCTATTTAGGAAAGAGAAAGAGCCCGCATAAGAATCGGAATATGGCGAGAAGCGCTGGGATGCGAGAAAATATGGGCTATAAAGAGGAAGATTGTGAGATAGCTCAACTAGAAAATACCGGTTTCAATCGATTAGGTAAGCTTGTCTTAGGAAGGGTCTTCAAGAAGAGGCTCTGTCTCCGGGTGAAAAAAGAGAGTAGGCATTTCTAGAAACTGGGGATTGCACATCGGGGGCAGTAGGTATTGATCTAAGCGGCTAAGAGGATAGGGATCGAAGAACATCCTGCTCGTCATAGGAAAATTCTATGTGAAAAGGCTAGCTTTTCTTTCTCAGGGCAGTAAAGATAGAATCAATTCGAATCAGAACCAAGAAAAAGGGCCCTTTTTCTTGGTTTAAAGAGCACTTTCTTCTGTCGATCGTCCCTGATACCACTGACAGTTCACAATACGCTTTCTAAGCTTAAAGAGTGGCATTTCCTTTCATCTTTAGTTGTGAGATGCTGGCTATTGGATTTGAACTGGCTGGATTCCCGCCTGGCCCCCCTATGGGATTAGAGCTTTGTCCTGAACAGCCCTTTCTTTCCTGTTCGCCGGAGAGCCACTCTTTTCGCTGGGTGGGCTTATCAGATCTTCTATCTATTTATTTGAAAAAAAAAAAGTCATTATGCTTCTCACTCTAGAACGACTCCAACCCCTTTGGATAGAGAAACTTATTTTCGAATGATCGGGAATTGCTCACTGTGGGATGGAAAAACTTAAAAGAGAGTGAAAGAGATCACCTTAGTTAGTACACTATAATCCTCATCAGAAGGAAAAGCAGAGGGGGCAGCCGCTGCTCCTTACTTAGTCAGTCTCAAGGGGCTTGCCTAAGCTTCAATCTAGGATTCCATTCCTGTAGAATCAACCTAGGTTCGCGCTGCTCTCTCAACGAGGTTTATTGCCAGCGATGCTCGAAGACGAATCGGCTCTTTCCATCCTTGGAGGTGGAATAGTTGGTTAATAATTCACCTATTCTAGTTGGGGCTCCCGCTCCTGGCTCTTCATCCGCCTACTGAGTCTCTCTTGTATGAACGCGAAAACTCTATCATGGCATTGTGGATCCTCAATTCATTGCTTATCATCGGGATCGGGTATGTCTTGGTCTAGAAGAAAGGGAGTCTCGTATACTTTGTCTTTCCCCCTCATTGGCTGCTCGTCCTAACGGACTCGATCAGTTATTAACATATTAGAGCTTTCTTTTGGTTCAATCCAGTGGTAAGATATAGCTACAAGAATACTCCAGTGTTCAAGGTAGAGAAAAAGCAATTCCTACGCCTATACACGTGCTTAGGCCACTTCAATTGGTCGGAGAAGGGTTGCCGCAGGTGAGACCGGGGATGGCGATTCTATAGAAAGATGCTTTTCCGCGTCCTCGTTAGTCCATTAAGGGGGAGTAGCCCTTTCTTCGAGTATGGATGGTTTAGTACATTCATTCTGGAGCAACCAAGTGATGGTAACATAAAGGGGCCTGGGATTCAATAGAGTATAGGTTCGAGATCTGATCTTGGGAAAAGAAGTAAAGACATGCTTCCTACAAGGGGCGAAAGCGATCGATAGAAAGAACTCTTCATTAGAGCAAAGCCTTAATGCCGAACTTGGTAAACGAACAAAAACAACTAAGAGGTCTCTTCCCTTCCCTCCTATGCTTGCTTGGATCAGGATGTAAGGCCTAGCCTGAGATACTTCCCGCGCGGTTCAGTTAATTCTCATTCAAAAAAGGGAAACTTGCGCTTATTCATATAGAAAGAGGAAGTCCTATTGACGTATAGAAAGTACTACGCTTTCATCCTCCTCCCGTTAACTCTTTAGTTGAAATGTCCGCTAGATTGCTAGCTAAACTCGAGTATGCCTTCCAATCCATTATTCTAGTGAAAGAGTATTCCTCTTTTTTATATAAGGTTCATTCCATTAATTCTCAGATATCCAATCGGCTGTGAACCTGAGCTAATTTTTTTCTATATTGTAGCTGAATCTCCAACCAAAAAAAGGGAGAAGCCACTCACGGCACACTTACTATATTCAGCGATTAACAGAGCATGGGCAAGGGCCACTGGAGATAGAGAAGAGTTTGTGAAGCTGCCCTCCACACAAATAGACTCAGATGGTATTCCCTTTGTTGAGTGGGAGGAGGAGAGGCTGCTGCTAGCAAACAGCAGATAAAGATTTTCTTTGATAGCACGATTCCGTGGTAGGAGGCCTACTCTCCAGGAGATTAGAGAGTGGTGCTCCAAGGCATGGAGCTTGACTGGTAAGATCTCTCTTGCTGCTCTAAGAAAAGGTTTGATTTGGATTCATTTTTAATGTTAAGAAGACATGAACAATGTTTTGAAGAAGGGGCAATATCGGGTAGGGAAGACCGTGATGTTCTTGCATCGATGGTGCCCGGGGCTTGACTTGGACGAGTTGCTCCTATCGACATGGGTGGTTTGGTACGAAATGAGTGGGGTTCCTCTGGAACTCTACAATGCTTGGGGACTTAAAAGCTTAGTTTAGTGGGAATGGTGGGAAAATTCATAGCTTTTCATAATCAAACAAGAGCACTCAGCTGCCCCACATCGGTCCGAGCATGTTGCGAAATCAATGCTCGGAGAAAACGACCGGAAGAAATGTTGGTGAAGCTGAAATTGAGAGGGAAGGAGCAGGTCATTCCCATCAAAATTACCTAAAAAAAATCTGCCTATGATCTGCTTAAATTGTGATCAATTTGGACATTCTATGGAAAAGTGCAGATTTGAGTCCAATGAGGGTGACGTGCTGGTGCCGGCTGGAGAAAGATCAGACTGCTCCCTCCCAGGTAAGAATCTAGTCGAGAAGATGGGGTGCAGCAATAATGAAAATGGGGTCTCTTAAGAGGAAGAGAATGAACAGAGATATATGCAGGTGGAGGGAGATGTTGCTAATGAAAATGTTAGGGTCAGCGGTGGTCAGCAGACAGAGGAAAATCAGATTTTTGGAGAAGCAGGGAATGTAGCTATTAACAAGATATTAAGAGGGCAAGGGAATCGGCAGGATACCCAGCAAGGGAAGGGCAAGACTGCTGATCAGAAGAAGAGAGAGAATGCAATGATGCAGCAGTCAGAATGTTAAATTACTGCAGCTTCTACGTCTTAACTAAATTCTGCTATGCAACGGGTGAAGGATGACAGAATTCAGACTGAAGCTAGTCCCAACTGAAAATGAAACTGGGAAGAGCCAGAGGAAAGACGTCAAGGAAACAGGGAATGCAGGGCAGTTTTCAGCAGATACAGTCAGGGGTGAATTTGCTGCTTAAACTATGAATAATGCAGAAAGAAGTATTTAAGTTCAGGCATTAACTGATAAAGTAAAGTGGGGGTCTCACCGGTTGGGGAAAGTGTTGATGTAGGGTTAGAGGAGGGTTCGAAGAATAGCTATCAACGGCGGAGGAGCCAGTCCTAGGTTTTAAAAAGAGGCTAGGCGGCTTTAAACACACTTTGTTGCTTGAATAGAAAAAAAGAAAGACTCAACTAAGTACCGAAATGGCTTCTTTACAAGAAAGAATTACTTACCCTCCTTACGCCGAAATTAGCCCTTGTAAGGCCGACAAGAACTCTCCAGAAAAAGAGAATTCGGGCTCTCTGGAAAAAGAAAGGCAGAAGAGGAAGAAGAGAATCACATAAATAAAGGTACGTAAGTCGCTTGCTCATGGGTCACTCACTCCCTTTATTGCCTTAAGGGGTTATAAAAGAGTTATTGCTGCGTTCCTTCCACTCACGGTACACCTACTATATGATCGTCGACTCACTGCCTTCTCGCCGGGTATTGACTCGCCGATGGAGGATAGGGTTGAAGGAGTGAATTTCTGTCAACTAGCTTGAGATGAAAGTAAGCTAGTAAGAGGATTAGGAATGAAGAGACTAGGGCAGGTCTTACTAGCAATGAATTTTTAGCGGATGCTATAGGAAGCTTGGTGGGGGAGTGAAATCATCATCCCTTCATGTTCCGACGCATCCAACCTCGCTTGGCTTACTCTTCTTTGCCTTCTATATCCTGGAACGTGCCATTTGATGAAAACCCGAGAAAATGAAAGTTTCGATTTCACATTTCACTTATCACCTCGAATGGCATTGATGGCATTCATAGGCTTGAAGGGCAAATTCCACAGACGGAAGAGAAAAACCAGTCTTAGCAATAACCGTAGAGTTAGATCATCAACCCTAGCTATTTCATCAGACACACGAATCTCACTCTAGAAATGGAATTTCTTTCTCATAGACATCAACTATTCATTTGAAAACTAATGGCACATCCTCCTCCTCAATAGGAACTTCACTTCGACTTGCCTCCTGGTCTGGACTGCATTGTCGTACTCTTTTGCTTTTTCGGGATAAAGGCTGGTGCTCTAATAGGCATAGGCATTCGCCTTTCGAGTTGTTGTCTCTTTCCCATTGTTTCGATCCAAATTTGGAATAAGCATAAGATCACTCAATGACTTCCTGAAATTCTTTCCTGAGCTCAACCAATCCCCAACACTAATAGATGCTAGTTGGGGGGCCATCTGCTTAACCCAGCCCCAGTCTAAGTAGTTGGGGGTTGGGCTCCAGGCTCCAACTCGATCTTGTGGTAGACTGCCCTCCTAGGGGGCACTTGTCAACTCACTCGTGGGGCATGATATCCCAAAATTCCTACAGTACTTGCTGCACTTCCTGAGAAAGAAGTCTTCTTGGTATTGGATCCGCTCTTCTGTTAGCATAAAGATGAATTCTATTCTATTCGTCTTCTTTATTCTTAATAGAACCCCCCACCCGAACCATTCTTAAGACCACCAAGCCCTCTCGAATGAGTTCTACTATAGAAGCTTTCAACGTAGACCCGGGGAAAAATCTTTCACTCACTGAGAAGTGAAACCCTGTGACTAGATCGTCCTGAAGACGGGTGCGACGGGAAGAAGTGGCATTTGGAAGTGTTGCTGACTTAACATTTAGGTTTCGGCATAACAAAGCTTGCACTGTCTTTTCGCACTTAGGCGCACAGCGTGCCATTGGTAATGATTCTAATACGGTGCCACAAATTCGCAAGCTGATCCTAAGTAATCGTTGTTCTTCATTGGATTCCGGAGGAACTACTTCGTTAGGATTGGGGAATTGATGCGATTCTTCCTGAATAGCCTGGATTCTCCCGTCGAGAGTCACTTTGAAAGTCTTACCTAAACTCTTCCGACTGAATATGATAAAG